TTCGAAGCCTGAGGCGAGGAAGTTGTTTTATCTAACAAATAGAATCCAATCTCAGGGGAGAAACAAGTCCAAGTTCATGAGCTCATTTCCCTAGGTCGGAACAAGCTGAAAGCAATCCTATGGTTACTCTTTTCTTTCGAGCCCTCAAAAGAAGAAGTGCCAGAATCAAATAGGGGTTGGGTTTCCCCGCTTCATTCCATGCAGGCCACTTTCCCCGAGTAACCAGGAGGGGAGGCCTGCGTAATGGGCTATTAGCTCAGCGGTAGAGCGCGCCCCTGATAATTGCGCCGTTGCGCCTGGACTGTGAACTTTATTACACACGGATAGTCTGATGTGATCATCGTTGCCTGACCCGAAGATTTCGATCATCCAAGGGACGTTAGCATGGCGGACTCCTTCCATTTTGTCTCTTTTGACTGGGTTAGATCTCGAAATCGGGTTGCAGGAAGAGAGGAATGAGGCGACTCAGGTGAAATCTAATGAGGATTCAACCTCCGAATCACTCGTGGGATTCAGGCAATCCGGGGAGGACCGGTGGTCGCTAGCAGATCCTCCCTTACTCGGGAATCTATTCATTCCTTATCAGTGCATAGATTGCTATCTCCCGAGCACAAACTGAGAAATATCGGGCCAGACGTGAAAAACGGAGCACCTGATGACGCATATTCACAAACCAGGAACTACGGGATTACCCCCACCTCACTAGTCGCGGGGTAGCGGAGGGATCACACTATACGAGCCTCTCCTGTTTCTATTGGAGGTCCATAGAAACAGCAATCAACTAAACTTACTTACATATGCGCACGGGCAGGGTTCTAACTCTTCTAAATCTGAGGTTTTTTCCCGGAGGGGGGGGGTTAATACGAAATACCGGACCCAAACAGGAAAAAAATGCCGGGAAAAACAGGAAAGATATCTGCCCCAGCTCCCTACTTGGCTATTCCAAGTAGCGTTCAGTTCTATATGCCGAGGAGACGCCTCGGTCCTCTCCCAACGATAGGGGGAACAGGCTCAAAAAAAAGATCCTAGAGTGTATGGGGTTAAGTTAAGCCAAGAGGGTTTCTCGACGCTTCCTTTTCCCTCCCATCGATTAGATGAAGTTTATTTCTGCAAAGGTATTGTTATTGCCCTCAGCAAAGATACAGACCAAGGGACACTTGGAGAGCGCAGTACGGCAGGGAGTTGTATGCTGCGTTCGGGAAGGATGAGTCGCCTCTAAACTCTAAAAAAAGAAGTATCTCCTTTGATGAGATACTAAATAGTGTAGGTGCGATTATTTACTTCACGGGCGAGGTCTCTGGTTCAAACCCAGGATGGCCCAGTTTCGCCGAGGGAAATCGGAAGAAGCATCTGGTCAGTTCACGTATGCTTTACTTGTACCAAGCACAGGGGATATAGCTCAGTTGGTAGAGCGCCGCCCTTGCAAGCGGGTCGTTGCGCTTACGGGTTGGGTGCCTAATTGCTTAGGCGGTAACAAAAGGTAGTGGTAGTATCTCTCACCTGAACTAGTGGCTAACTCCTTCCCCAGGAATGTAGGAGGAGGAACAAAACATGCCAAGACTCTACTAGGACAAGAATGGGATGTCGTGTAGGGCGGGATAAGATGGGCCGTTGGTTAGATCTATTACGGATCGTACATGGGCGGTAGTTGGAGTCGGCGGCTCCCGCAGGGATACTCCATCCGGCGGATCCCTGGGGAAGAGAATTGAGCTGGCCCTTGCAAACAGCTTGATGAACTACCTCTTTTCAACTCTTTTTGTTTTGGGCACAATGTAGGAAAAGGAATCGAGACCCATGGACCGACGCCATCGCCCCCACCCCGTAGGAACTACGAGATCGCCCCAATGGATGCCAAAGGCGTACGTGGGTCGTAGACCGACCATAGGACCGGATTTGAGAAGTAGAACGAGCTCCCTCGTTCTATTGGTGGGAAGGGTCGGAGGGGACCAACTACTCGACGGCTGAAATCAAGCAAGGAAGGGAAAGGGAGGAAAAGCGCCTTTTTTGCTCTTTGGTACCCTAATTCTAAGGTACCCAGTAAATCAAATGAAACGCATTTCTATTTGCTCCCCCCTCTTGAGGTGATTCGAGGGTAGTTGTTCCCTCGGAGAGCACGGTACGGTGAAAGCCGTAGGCCGTGTTCGGAGGGGAGTCATTGTCTCTCGCTAGCCTGCGTGGTAGAATGTCTCAGGTAAGACTGAGAGACGGTAGCTTACCCTGTGGCGGATGCCAGCGGTTCGAGTCCGCTTATCTCCAACCTGTGATCCAAGTTGATGGAATCGCACACACTAGTATGGAAGAATCTTGATATGCCGGTGAGCAAAGCAAGACACTTTGACCCACGACCAATTCCCTACGAACGTTGATAAAATCCCCGCATCGCAAGTAGTAGCACGTCGAAGTGGCGCAGCATTAAACGACGAAGTTCAAACGACGAAAGGCTTGCGGTGGATACCTAGGCACCCAGAGACGAAGAAGGGCGTGGTAAACGACGAAATGC